GTTAATTATTAGTGGGAGAACGGTTGCGACGATTCATTTTCAGATCTAGGGACATGTCTGTTTAAGGAAAAATAATTTCCTTAAAGTAGCAGCATCCGATTGATGGGGGTCGACAGTGGGTTGAGGTACATGATCAAGTGAGGTTTATTGCTTGATTTCTAGTTATTGCCTGTAACGTACTTTATATTGTCCTTGTTTTAGGGGTTTGGCAAGGTAGCAGTGTACTGTACAGGGCTTTAACGGGGGTAAGGGGGTTTGTCGATTTAAAAGATCATGTTCTTGCTGTTGCGCGTACGTACACTCGTACGTACACCCGTGCGTACACTCGTGCGTACACCCGTGCGTACACTCGTACGTACACCCGTGCGTACACTCGTGCGTACACCTGTGCGTACACTCGTACGTACACCTGTGCGTACACTCGTACACCTGTGCGTACACTCGTACGTACACCTGTGCGTACACTCGTACGCAGGGGGGAATCCAAGAGTGATATGTCCTGTAACCATTAATCCTATAACCCACTAGATATTCAGATTCATGAGGAATAAGAATTAGCAAAATCAACCAGTCTATGTCCTTGAGTTCATTCACTTCATGACCTGCTTCCTCATTATGCGGGTGGAGAAGGTACATTAAAAGGCTCGCCAGGAGAATATGCACCTGACCTCCGGCCTCTACGGCCTTAGCTGAGTCCAAGCATACCCCCAAATAAAATCCTACTAAAGGCATGACACCACAGTTATGCCGCGGCATGGGCTGATTAGTCACTAATCCATCGTGATGTCTTATTTAAGGGGAACGTATGGGCGATAACGAGTGGTCATGGCCCTGAAGCAAGAACCAGATGCCGTTTACGACCCAAGTTAGAAACCCCCAAGTTAAATGGGCCTGGGACAAGAAGAGGGACACGTATCGGGCGGGTTGCTGGTTTCACGGAGGTTGGTAGATCAAGGGACACCCGTTGGAAGGGGATAGTCATATCCTCAAGCATTAAACTAAACTGAATGGTCTATGCACGATTATTAAATATATGTATCTCCAGTTGATTAATCAATAATAACCTATATGAATAGTTATGTGCATGATAATAGTAATGTACGTCTACAAATAATGTCCTTAATACATTAAGTTAATATACTTGCTTATTATTCATGTGGACAAGATATAAATGTACTATAATACATATATGTACATGCTTATTAATGTTGATAATAAATTTATGCACGAATTACATAGGGGTCAAGGAGTAGTTTAGTTAGAATTTCAGCTTTGGGTGCTGAGGGCAGGGTTTGTATTCTCTCTCCTTGAGTCTATGGGGAAGTTTATTCCCTTTTCCGATTTACAAGACCGGTGTAATTAGTATACTACATGGACCTTCATTTTAGGAGGTAGTTTTCTGTAAGACTTGTAATGGGTATTAGAACTAGGATAATTAGAAAATATAGAATGGATGCTGTTTGTCCAATAATGATAAAGGGGTGTTCAACTGGTTGGCCTCCGATTCAAGTTAATGTGAGTAGGACTGCTGTGAGTAGTCAGAATAAGCATTGACTCAGAGGGCGGAATATTATACTTCGTTGTTTTGATGTGTGTAGTATTGGGATAACTGCTAGGATTAGGATTGATATAACTAAGGCTAGTACGCCTCCTAGTTTATTTGGAATTGAGCGTAGAATTGCGTAGGCAAAGAGAAAGTATCACTCTGGTTTAATATGTGGTGGGGTATTGAGGGGGTTAGCTGGTGTATAATTATCTGGATCTCCTAATAGGTCTGGTGAGAATAAAACTAGTCCTGATAAGGCAGTCAGTATAATTAGAAATCCTAAAATATCTTTGATAGTATAGTATGGGTGAAATGGGATTATGTCAGAGTCTGATGGGATTCCTGTTGGGTTATTGGAGCCAGTTTCGTGGAGAAAAAGTAGGTGGACTATAACTAAAGCTGCTACGATAAAAGGAAGTAAGAAATGGAAAGCGAAAAATCGAGTTAGGGTTGCTTTGTCTACGGAGAAGCCACCTCAAATTCATTGTACAAGGTCTGTTCCGATATAGGGGATTGCGGATAGAAGATTTGTGATAACTGTTGCGCCTCAAAAGGATATTTGTCCTCATGGTAATACGTAGCCCATGAATGCTGTGGCTATAACTGCGAAAAGGAGAATGATTCCTACATTTCATGTTTCTGAATAAGTATAGGATCCGTAGTATAGGCCTCGTCCTATGTGTAGGTAGAGGCAGATAAAGAATATTGATGCTCCATTAGCATGAAGGTAGCGGATAAGTCAGCCATAGTTTACATCTCGACAAATATGTGTGACAGAGTTGAATGCGGTGGCTGTGTCGGATGTATAGTGTATGGCTAGAAATAACCCTGTTAAAATTTGTACGGCTAAGCAGATTCCTAGGAGAGAGCCGAAGTTTCATCAGGTTGATAGACTTGAGGGGGCAGGGAGATCTACAAAAGAACTGTTGATGATTTTTAGGAGGGGGTGGGTTTTTCGAATGTTGGTCATTAAGGGTTCTTGTAGTTGAAATACAACGGTGATTTTTCATGTCACTGGTCGTGGATAAGTCCATGCGAGAATAATGACATATGTTGTATTTATTTTAAGTATTATTTTTGTCTTAAGTTTCGTAGGATTCTCTTCGAAACCGTCTCCTATTTATGGGGGACTAGGTTTAATTGTTGGTGGGGGTGCGGGATGTGGAGTTGTGTTAAATTTTAATGGCTCATTTTTAGGTTTAATGGTATTTTTAATTTATTTAGGTGGGATATTAGTAGTGTTTGGGTATACTACAGCTATAGCAACTGAGCAGTACCCTGAGGTTTGAGTGTCTAATAAAACAGTTTTGGGGGCTTTTATTATTGGAGTAGTAATAGAGTTTGTCTTAGTATATGTGGTGTTGAAGGATATTGGGTTAGATATGGTTTTTAAGTTTAATGGGTTGGGGGATTGAGTGATTTCTAGTGAGGGCGATTTGGATTTTGTTAGTAAGGAGTTAGTTGGAGTTGGAAGTCTGTATAGTTATGGGTGATGATTAGTAGTGGTAACTGGTTGGTCATTATTGGTTGCTGTGGTGGTTATTATGGAGGTTACACGTGGAGGGTAAATAGGATAAGGGCTAGTAAGAGAGAGATTAAGAATGATAGGAAGTAAAGTTTGATTAGGCCTTTTTGGTTTGTGATGAGAATAGATGATTTTTGCTGTAAATGGGCGATAGATTTGGGAAGAACTATTTCTAGTCAGGTTAAATCTAGTGTCAGGGAGGCAGATTTTTGGCTTATTGTTAGGCTAGTTAAGGGAGGGAGGCGGTGTATAGTAGTTGGAAAATATCCTAGGAGATTGGAAAATTTGAAGAGATCTGAGGGAGTATTAAATTTAAGGTTGAGTATAGCTATATTTAATTCTAGAGCTAAGATGAATCCTGTTAGGGTCACAATTAGAGCTGTAAGTTTTAGGTAGGAGGGTATTGTTATGGGGATAATAGTTATTGGGGGAATGCTTTTGGAAATTAGGAATCCAGCAAAGATGCTTCCGAATAGGAGGCGTTTAATAGGATTAAATAAGAGGGGATTGTTTTCGTTAATTAGGATCTGGGGGAGAAAGCGGGGTTGTCCTAGGAGTGCAAAGAAGATAATTCGAGTACTGTAAACAGCTGTAAGAGAGGTGGCTATTAGGGTTATTAATAGGGCTCAGGCGTTGGTATAAGAGGTGTTGGCTGCTTCAATAATAAGATCTTTTGAGTAGAATCCTGTAAGAAAAGGAGTGCCTGTTAATGCTAAACTTCCTACGATTATGGCGGTTGTGGTGAAGGGTATTGTTTTAAAAAGCCCACCTATTTTTCGAATGTCTTGTTCATCGGCTAAGCTGTGGATTACTGATCCGGAGCATATAAATAGTATTGCTTTGAAAAAGGCGTGAGTACAGATATGTAGGAATGCTAGGTGAGGTTGATTAATTCCTAGTGTAACTATCATTAAACCTAGTTGGCTTGAAGTGGAGAAAGCGATGATTTTTTTAATATCATTTTGAGTGAGTGCGCATATAGCTGTAAATAGTGTGGTAATTGCTCCTAGACAGAGGGCCATTGTTTGGGCAGTGGTATTTGTTTCCATTAAGGGGTAGAATCGGATCATAAGAAAAATTCCGGCTACAACTATTGTGCTTGAGTGAAGAAGTGCGGAGACTGGGGTTGGGCCTTCTATAGCAGAGGGAAGTCAGGGGTGAAGTCCAAATTGGGCTGATTTTCCTGTTGCTGCTAATAGTAACCCTATTAGAGGTAATAGTGTTGTGTTTGGAGCTAGAGAGAAAATCTGCTGTAAGTCTCATGCGTTGAGGTTAGTTATGAGTCATGCTATGGAGAGGATAAAGCCTACGTCTCCAATACGGTTATAGAGAATTGCTTGGAGAGCTGCTGTATTAGCATCTGCTCGTCCGTATCATCAGCCAATTAGTAGGAAAGATATAATTCCTACCCCTTCTCATCCGATAAAAAGTTGGAAAAGGTTGTTAGCTGTTACTAAAATTAATATTGTAATTAGGAATATTAGGAGATATTTAAAGAATCGGTTAATATTGGGATCTGAGTGTATATATCATATAGAGAATTCGAGAATAGATCAAGTTACGAATAGGGCTACTGGCATGAATAACATTGAGAAATAATCTAGTTTAAAGCTGAGAGAAAGTTTTAGTGTTTGGATAGAGATTCAGTGTCAATTGGAAATAACTGTTTCTTGTTCAGAAAAAATGAAGATGAGAGTTGGGATTATACTAGTTAGGAATGCATAGGAGACTATAGTCTTTACGTAATTAGGGTAATTGGGAGAGCTTTGAGTAGTTAGGATTGTTGTTAAAATAGGTGTAATTAAAATAATTAGACATGTAAGTGTTGATAGTGAAGTTAGGTTTATTACTTTTATTTGGAGTTGCACCAATTTTTTGGTTCCTAAGACCAATGGATAACTTCTATCCTTTAAAAGTATGAAAAAGCCGAGCTGTTAGGCGCGGAGGCATGAGTTAGCAGTTCTTGCATACTTTTTCGGTAAGTAAGAGAGGAGTATTCTCTATTTTTAGACTCACAATCCAATGTTTTGTTAAACTATACTTACAGTAAGGAGTACCCAGGATAATTTTAGGGTTAATTGATAGAAGTAGAAGGGGAAGAATATGTAAGGTTATAAGGGTGTTTTCTCGGGTGTAGGAAGGAAGTATGTTGTTGATGTGGTGTGTTTGTTTACCTCGTTGTGTAGTAATTAGTATATAAAGAGAGTATAGAGCCGTTAGAATAATATTTAGTCCAAGTAGACTGATTGATAAATTTGATCAGGAGAATATTGCTATAGTTACAAAGAGTTCTCCGATTAAATTAATGGTTGGTGGAAGGGCTAAGTTTGTGAGGCTGGCTAATAGTCATCAAGTTGCTATAAGAGGGAGAAATATTTGTAATCCGCGGGCTAGGATTATTGTTCGGCTGTGGGTTCGTTCATAGTTTGAATTGGCAAGACAGAATAGTAATGAAGAGGTTAATCCGTGTGCAATTATTAGTGCTGTTGCTCCTATAAAACTTCAGGGAGTTTGGATTAGGATAGCTGCAATGACTAGAGCTATATGACTTACAGAAGAGTAGGCAATAAGAGATTTGAGGTCTGTTTGGCGAAGACAAATAGAGCTAGTTATAATTATACCTCATAGAGATAGGATTATAAATGGGTAAGCCATGTGTTCGGTGGTTGGGTTGAGTAGAATTGTAATACGTATCATGCCATAACCTCCTAATTTTAATAGTACTGCTGCTAAGACTATTGACCCTGCAATGGGAGCTTCTACATGAGCTTTGGGCAGTCATAGGTGGAGGCCATATAGAGGTATTTTTACTATAAAGGCTAGTATGCAGGCTAGCCATAGGAGTGAGTTAGATCAGGAGTTAGTTGTAGGGGAGGATCAGTATTGGATTAGTAGAAAATTAAGAGTTCCTGTTGAGTTTTGCAAATAAGTTAGGGCGACAAGTAAGGGAAGAGAGCCGATTAGGGTGTAGAATAAAAAATAGAGTCCTGCATTTAGTCGTTCTGTTTGATTACCCCATCGGGTAATAATGATTAGTGTTGGAAGTAAAGTAGCTTCAAATAAAATATAGAATATAATGAGTTCTGTAGCTGTGAATGTTATGATAAGAAATGTTTGGAGTAGCACTAGTATTGAAATATATAGTTTTTTTCGTGTAATAGTCTCGTTTATGAGATGAAATTGACTGGCAATAATTATTAGGGGTAGAAGTCATAATGTTAACATTAATAGGGGGGTTGATAGTGAATCTGAGAAGAACATAATAGAAAGATTAAGGGTATTATCAGTAAACTGATTTATGATAGGTAGTCATAGGATGCTAATAAGTAGGCTATGGGCTGTAGAGTTAATTCACACTATTTTAGGCTTAGAAAACCATACAAGGGGAATGAGTATTGTAGTTGGAACAATAATTTTTAGCATTGAAGAAGGTTGAGATTTTGCACATAGTCTATGCCATAAGTGGTAGATACTATTACTAGGAGGGAGAGTCCTAATGCTGCTTCACATGCGGCAAATACTAATAGGATAATAGGTGTTATACTTGCCAAAGTTAGATGGATATTTAGAATCGTGATAGTTATTATTACAAATAGAGAAAGTATTATACCCTCTAAGCATAAAAGAGCTGATATTATGTGTGATCGATATATGAGAAGTCCTACGAGGGAAATGGTGAATGCTAAAAATATATTTATATATGTAAGGGACATTAGATAATTATGAATTTTATCATAGTCTAGTGAGTCGAAATCACTTGTTTTGTTTAAACTAATTATCATTATTCAGATCACTCTAGTCCTTCTTGTATTCATTCGTAGGCTAAGCTAGTAGCTAACAAGGAGGTTAGTACTAGAGCTATTGGGAGTATAATTTGTAGATTATTTGTCTGGGAAGCTCATGGAAGTGGAAGAAGGAGGGCAATTTCTAGGTCAAAGAGGAGAAATGTAATGGCCACTAGAAAGAATTTTATAGAAAAAGGTAAGCGGGCGGATCCTATGGGGTCAAAGCCACATTCATAAGGACTTGTTTTTTCTGTATATGTATTAGTTTGAGGAAGTCAGAATGCGATTGTTACAAGGAGTAGGGCTAGTAGTGTATTTGTTAACAGGGTGATTATTATATGCATTGTTCTTTTTCGGGTTGTCACCGAAGCTAGTTGATTGGAAGTCAACCGTACTGGTTAATACTAAAAGAACAAGAGCCTCATCAATAGATAGATACATATAGGAAAAGTCACACTACGTCTACGAAATGTCAGTATCAGGCGGCGGCCTCAAAGCCAAAGTGATGGTTGGATGTGAAGTGAAATTTTATCTGTCGAAATAGGCATACGATTAGGAAAGTTGAGCCAATAATAACATGAAGGCCATGGAAACCTGTTGCTATAAAGAAGGTAGAGCCGTAGACTCCATCAGAAATTGTAAAGGGTGTTTCATAGTACTCAGATGCTTGTAGAAAGGTGAAATAGAGGCCAAGGCAGATTGTGATTAGTAATGACTGGAGTATATGTTTGCGGTTACCTTCTATGAGGCTGTGGTGAGCTCAGGTAATAGATACTCCTGATGCTAATAGGACAGATGTATTTAGGAGGGGAACGTCTAATGGGTTTAGCGGAGTGATACCCGCTGGAGGTCAGTATCCCCCTAGTTCTGGAGTTGGAGCTAGGCTTGAGTGATAAAAAGCTCAAAAAAATCCAGTAAAGAAAAATACTTCTGAAATGATGAATAGAATTATACCATAGCGTAATCCCTTTTGGACAACTGGGGTATGGTGGCCTTGAAAAGTGCCTTCTCGTACAATGTCACGTCATCATTGGTATATTGTTAGTGTGTTAGTAAGGAGTCCTAGAGTTAATAAAATTATGGAGTTAAAGTGAAATCATATAACTAGTCCAGAGGTTAATAAGAGGGCGGATAGGGCTGCTGTAATGGGTCATGGACTTGGGTTAACTATGTGATAGGCATGTGTTTGATGGGTCATTAAGCATTGTCGTGTAAATATAGACTAACTAGGAGAGTAAATACGTAGGCTTGAATTAAAGCTACAGCGAATTCTAAGATAGTTAACAATACTAAAATAATAAATGTAATGAAGGCAGTGGTTATACTAATATTTATAAGAGCAAGAGTTGCTCCTCCAATAAGGTGAATTAATAGGTGACCTGCAGTAATGTTTGCAGTTAGTCGTACAGCTAGAGCTAAAGGTTGAATGAATAGACTAATTGTTTCAATAATGATTAGTATAGGAATCAGTGGTAAAGGTGTGCCCTGTGGAAGAAAGTGTGCTAGAGAAGCTTTAGTTTTATGTCGAAAACCGAGGATAACAGTTCCAGCTCATAAGGGGATTGCTATTCCAAGGTTTATTGATAATTGAGTCGTAGGTGTAAAAGAATGAGGCAGGAGTCCTAGTAGGTTAGTTGAGCCAATAAATAAAATTAAAGATAATAATATTAGAGCTCATGTTTGTCCTTTTTGGTTATGAATTGAGAGTATTTGTTTAGATGTCAGGTGGACAAGTCATTGTTGAATTGCTAATATTCGGTTGTTAATTAGCCGTTTGGTAGATGGAAATAGCATGGTAGGAAACATGATAATTAATATAACAACAGGAAGACCTATTATCGTAGGGGTAATGAAAGAGGTGAATAGATTTTCGTTCATTTAACTTGTCAGGGGATTAGGGATTTGGACATTTTAGTTATCTTAGGTTCTGGGTTAGTATAATAATAATAACTAGAGATTTTTAATTGTATAATAGTAAAAAGAGTAAGAATGGTAGAAACAATTGTGATAAATCATGTGGATGTGTCCAGTTGGGGCATGTCATTAAGGGAAGGTTTGTCCCTTCCTATCTTTAACTTAAAAGGTTAACGCTAAGGTAGCTTCTTAATGAGGTTATAATATAGACATTGATCAATTTTCGAAATGTTTTAGGGGCACTATTTCAAGTACAATTGGTATAAAACTGTGGTTTGAGCCACAAATTTCAGAGCATTGGCCATAATAAAGGCCTGGCCGAGTAGACAGGAGAGTAGTTTGATTAAGTCGACCAGGGATAGCATCTGTCTTTAGACCTAGCGATGGGACAGCTCAAGAGTGGAGGACGTCTTCGGAAGAAATAAGCATGCGAATAGTTATTTCTATAGGAAGAACTACTCGGTTATCTACTTCTAAGAGACGGAGATCTCCTGCTTTTAGGTCTGTTGTTGGGATTATGTAAGAATCAAAGCAAAGATCTGTATAGTCAGTATACTCATAGCTTCAGTATCACTGATGGCCTATGGTTTTAACAGTTATTGAGGGGTTATTGATTTCATCTATTATGTACAGGATACGCAGGGACGGAAGGGCGATTGTAATTAGGATAATGGCTGGGAGGATAGTTCAAATTGTTTCAACTTCTTGGGCATCTATGGTGCTAGTGTGAGTTAAACGAGTAGTTAGTATAGAGGAGATAATATATAGCACTAAAGAGCTAATTATAAATACGATCATTAGAGTATGGTCGTGAAAGTGTAACAGTTCTTCTATAATAGGGGAGGTTGCGTCTTGAAGACCTAGTTGAAAAGGATATGCCATAGGAGTATACAGGAGTTTCACCTGTAATTTAATCTTGACAAGATTATGTAAATTTTACTAATACTCCTTATAGAGAAAGACATAGTGGTTATGAGGCTGGCTTGAAACCAGTTTAAGGGGGTTCGATTCCTTCCTTTCTTGTTTAGAATTAACATATGTGGGTTCTTCAAATGTATGATAGGGAGGAGGACATCCGTGCAGTCATTCAAGATTTGTTGTGGTTAGTTCTGCTATTGATACTTCTCGTTTAGCTGCAAATGCTTCTCATATTATGAAAACTATCAGCATTACGGCTGTCAGTGAAATGAAAGAACCTATTGAGGAAACAGTATTTCAAGTGGTATAAGCATCTGGGTAGTCTGAGTAGCGTCGTGGTATGCCAGATAGTCCTAGGAAGTGTTGAGGAAAGAAAGTTATATTTACTCCCACAAATATTACTAAGAAGTGAATTTTTGCCCAAGCTGTGTTTAATGTGTAGCCTGTAAATAGGGGGAATCAGTGGACAAATCCTCCTATAATTGCAAATACTGCTCCTATAGATAAGACATAGTGAAAATGAGCTACTACATAGTAGGTATCATGTAAGATAATATCTAGAGAGGAGTTGGCCAGAACAATTCCCGTTAGGCCTCCCACTGTAAATAGGAAGATAAAACCAAGAGCTCAGAGTATAGCTGGAGATCATTTAATGTTTCCTCCATGAAGAGTGGCTAATCAGCTAAATACTTTTACTCCAGTTGGGATTGCAATAATTATAGTGGCTGATGTAAAATATGCTCGTGTGTCAACATCTATTCCAACTGTGAATATGTGGTGGGCTCATACAATAAATCCTAAGAATCCGATAGATATTATGGCCCAGACTATGCCTATATAACCAAATGGTTCTTTTTTGCCTGAATAGTATGTAACAATATGGGAAATAATTCCAAAGCCTGGTAGAATTAGGATGTATACTTCAGGGTGTCCAAAGAATCAGAATAAGTGTTGATAGAGGATAGGATCCCCCCCTCCAGCTGGGTCAAAAAATGTAGTATTGAGGTTTCGATCTGTTAGTAGTATAGTAATACCTGCTGCTAGGACAGGAAGGGAAAGTAGGAGTAAAACAGCAGTAATTAAAACAGATCATACAAATAAGGGAGTTTGATATTGGGAAAGAGCTGGGGGTTTTATATTAATAATAGTAGTAATGAAATTAATAGCTCCGAGAATAGAAGATACACCTGCCAGGTGAAGAGAAAAAATTGCAAGATCAACGGAGGCCCCTGCATGTGCAAGGTTCCCTGCTAGTGGAGGATAAACAGTTCAACCAGTCCCTACTCCGGCCTCAACTGTAGATGAGGCCAATAGGAGTAGAAATGATGGGGGTAAAAGTCAGAAACTCATATTGTTTATGCGAGGAAATGCTATATCGGGGGCTCCAATTATTAGAGGTACTAATCAATTACCAAAGCCTCCAATTATGATAGGTATAACTATAAAGAAAATTATTACAAAGGCATGGGCTGTTACGATTACATTATAGATCTGATCATCACCTAGTAATGCTCCTGGCTGTCCTAATTCAGCACGAATAAGAAGGCTTAAGGCAGTGCCTACTATTCCAGCCCAGGCACCAAATAACAAGTACAATGTGCCGATGTCTTTATGGTTTGTTGAGAAAAGTCAACGAGAAATGAACATAGGTAATATGGCTGAGCAAGCATTAGACTGTAAATCTAAAGACAGGGGTCATAATCCCCTTGTTACCAAGGGTCCTGTAGTGTATAACATATTGAATTGCAAATTCGAAGAAGCAGCTTCAATCCTGCCGGGGCTTCTCCCGCCTTTTTTTCCCTCAACGGCGGGAGAAGTAGATTGAAGCCAGTTGACTAGGGTATTTAGCTGTTAACTAAAGTTTCGTGGGTTTAAAGCCCATCAATCTAGAAGGGCTTAGCTTAATGAAAGTAGTTGATTTGCATTCAGCTGATGTAAGATAGAGTCTTGCAGTCCTTATTGTCAAGAGTTAAATAATTAGTATTTGCTTAGAGCTTTGAAGGCTCTTGGTCTATAATTAACCTAAACTCCTGTGATGGTTAGTAGAGGGTGATTAAGAGTGGAGTTAGTGGGAGAGTTATTGTTGAAATAACAACTAGGGAGGGGAGTAGTGTAATTTGGTTGTTGGTGTAATATCATTTAGATTTAGAATTATTGGCTGTTGGGAATATTGTTAGTGATGTGGCGTAGGCAAGTCGTATATAGAAGTACAGATTGAGTAGGGCGGTGATGGCTATAAATGTGGGTAAGATAATGTTATTGTTTTTTGTTAGTTCTTGAATAATTATTCATTTAGGCATAAATCCTGTAAGGGGAGGTAATCCTCCTAATGACATAAGAGTAGTTAATATAATTGTTGCAATTAGGGGTGATTTATTTCAGGTGTGGGTTAGAGATAGGGTTGTAGTTGTTGTAGTGGTAATGAGGAGTGTGAATATAGTGGCTGTTATTATGATATAGAGTGCAAGGTTTAGAAGGGTTATAGTTGGGTTGTATATTAGTACTGCGGTTATTCATCCTATATGGGCGATAGACGAATATGCTATGATTTTGCGGAGTTGGGTTTGATTAAGTCCTCCTCAGCCACCAATTAGTACTGATAAAATAGCTATAGGAAGAAGAAGATTTTGGTTAATATTTGGTGAAATCATAAGTAATACAGAGAGGGGGGCAAGTTTTTGTCAGGTTAATAGAATTAGGCCTGATACTAAGGGAATTCCTTGTGTAACTTCTGGGACTCAGAAGTGAAAGGGGGATAAGCCGAGTTTTATTGCTATTGCAATTGTGATAATTACTGAGGCTGTTGGGTTGACTGTATTGGAGACAGTTCATTGACCAGAATATAGAAGATTAATAACTACTGCTAGTATTAACAGTATTGATGCAGTTGCTTGTGTCAAAAAATATTTGGTTGCCGCTTCTGTAGAGCGAGGGTGGTGATTTATTATTAGAATTGGGATGATTGCTAGTATATTTATTTCAAAGCCAATTCAGATTATTAATCAGTGTGAGCTAGTTATTACAATTGTAGTTCCTAGGATAATAGTAGTTGTGATTATAGACAGGGTGAAGGGGTTTATTAGTACGGGAAGGGTATAAACCAACATTTTCGGGGTATGGGCCCGATAGCTTATTTAGCTGACCTTACTAAGATCTGGTGTAATTTGGTAGCACGGAGATTTTTGAATTCTCAAGATTAGGTTCAATTCCTAGGGTCCTAGAAATAAGGGGACTTTGACCCCTATGCTTTACTCTATCAAAGTAACTCTTTTATCAGACATATTTCTTATGTTTGGGGTGGAATACTGGCTGTTATAATGGGTATAGTAATATACCATATGCATAGAGCTAGAGTTAGAGGTAAAAAGTTTTTTCATAGAAGATGTATTAGTTGATCATATCGAAAGCGAGGGTAGGATGCGCGAATTCATAGAAATGTTATAGTGAGTAGTAGAGATTTAATTGCGAAATTAGTAGTGTATAGTTGAGGGTATGTTGGGTCGTTGTAGGCTCCTAGAAATAAGATTGTTGTTAGTGAATTTATTATGATAATATTAGCGTACTCTGCTAGGAAAAATAGGGCGAAGGGTCCTCCAGCATATTCCACATTAAATCCAGAGACGAGTTCGGACTCCCCTTCTGTTAGATCAAAGGGAGCTCGGTTTGTTTCTGCTAGGGTAGAAATGAATCATATTATTGTGAGAGGTCATGAGGGTAAAATAAGTCAGATGTATTCTTGAGTCGTAATTAAGGTTTGAAGGGAGTATGAGCCATTTATTAGTAATACGGACAGTAGGATAATAGCTAGTGTAACTTCGTAGGAAATTGTCTGAGCGACGGCACGGAGGGCTCCGATTAGGGCGTATTTTGAGTTGGATGCTCATCCAGATCATAGAATAGCGTAAACAGCTAGGCTAGATATAGCCAGTATAAATAGGATGCTAAGATTTATATTGGTTAGGGGGTGGGGTATAGGTAATGGAACTCATATGGTCAGGGCCAGGGCTAGGGCTAGGATTGGGGCAGTAATAAATATAGCGATAGATGATGTTGAGGGTCGTAGGGGCTCTTTAGTAAATAGTTTTACTGCGTCGGCGATAGGTTGTAGGAGGCCGTGAGGGCCTACAATATTTGGTCCTTTGCGTAGTTGTATGTATCCTAGGATTTTTCGTTCTACTAGAGTTAAGAATGCGACGGCTAGAAGAACAGGGACGATTATAACTAGAAGGTTTAGTAAATACATTTTGTTAAAGAGAGGAGTTGAACCTCTGGGAATAAAGGTTTAAGTTTTACGCAATTACCGGTCTCTGCCACTTTAACTAAGCCCTGGTCTAGGGCAGTGTTATTTATAATATTTTCAGATTAAGATTAAATCATCTGTTAAGTTGAGGGCACTTTTGTAAGGAGGCCCTGTCTCCCTTGTCCTTTCGTACTGGGGGAGGCATATAATAGATAGAAACCGACCTGGATTGCTCCGGTCTGAACTCAGATCACGTAGGACTTTAATCGTTGAACAAACGAACCATTAATAGCGACTGCACCATTAGGATGTCCTGATCCAACATCGAGGTCGTAAACCCTATTGTCGATAGGAACTCTTGAATAGGATTGCGCTGTTATCCCTAGGGTAACTTGTTCCGTTGATCAAGTAAGTTGGATCAATGAATTATGTGGCTTGGACTAGCTGGTCTAAGCTTAAACTTACTCGGAGGGTTTTTTGTGCTCCGAGGTCACCCCAACCGAAATTGTCAGTCCATTAGGAGATATTTTGTTCCTTTTGGGATTGTTGTCTTACTGTTGGACTGCTTAATTAAAGCTCCATAGGGTCTTCTCGTCTTATTATAATATCCCCGCCTCTTCACGGGAAGGTCAGTTTCACTGATTGGGAGTAAGAGACAGTTAAACCCTCGTGTGGCCATTCATACAAGTCCTTATTTAAAGAACAAGTGATTATGCTACCTTTGCACGGTCAGGATACCGCGGCCGTTAAACATATGTCACTGGGCAGGCAGTGCCTCTAATACTGGGTATGCTAGAGGTGATGTTTTTGGTAAACAGGCGGGGTTTGTGTTTGCCGAGTTCCTTTTACTCCTTTTAATCTTTCCCTGGGGCACTCCTGTGTTGGATTAACGTAGTTAAGTGGTAAGGGTCTTGTTATTAGTTTGCTTGGTATACGTTAACTATCAGTGAATTATTCGTTCTGATATATACTTGTGCCGGGAGAATAGTATTCTTGTTACTCGTATTAACAGTATTTCTTCCATATAGTTATGGAATAGTCCAATAAATAATATTAGGAGTTGGTGTTAAATTTTGGAATTAAGCTATATATATAGTTTGTTGAGCTTGAACGCTTTCTTTATTGATGGCTGCTTTTAGGCCAACTATGGTTTATTTTTTACACTTACTCTCTAGTAAAGGTTGTATCCTTTGTCTAAGGAACTGTCCTCCCTTAGACTATGTTTTAAGTCTACAGTAGAGTTGTAATTATTGAAGGTAGGCTTAAATCAGAACTTAGATTCTTTTATTGGACAACCAGCTATCACCAGGCTCGATAGGCTTATCACCTCTACTTGTAGATCATCTCACTATTTTGCTACATAGACGAGTTTGCCCTATAAGGCTGTCTACAAGTAGCTCGTCTGGTTTCGGGGGGATTAACTTAAGTTCTCTTTGCTAATATGTGTCTAGTTAAATCATTATGCCAAAGGTACAAGGTGTAATCTTTGCTATTTATTGCTTTAGTATTTTCTTTCATCATTCCCTTGCGGTACTATCTCTATTGCTCCGGGGCTATATTTCTATCTCCTATACTTTAGTATGGTAAATGTTTTGTTTTAAATACATATATAGTTGTATTTTGTCTGTTTTGGGCTAGGTACAGCTCAAGGCAGTCATTTGGGCGTGACATCTTCTAGGTGTAAGCTAGGTGCTTTAGGGTTAAGCTATGCTTTGAATTATCCAAGCGCACTTTCCAGTACGCTTACCTTGTTACGACTTATCTCCTCTAGTAGTTTTGAGCTAGTTTAATAGGTTAATGTGTTGCTGTTGTATAATTGAGGAGGGTGACGGGCGGTGTGTGCGTGCTTCATGGCCTTGTTCAACTAAGCACTCTATTCTTAGCTTACTGCTAAATCCACCTTTGACTTCTAGTTTTCATAAAAGTTTTCGTGGTGTACTCTAAATACTAGAGAATGTAGCCCATTTCTTTCCAACTCATGGGCTACACCTTGACCTAACGTTTTTACTTATTGTGATTAGGCTTACTATGACTCCTTTTCAGGGTTTGCTGAAGATGGCGGTATATAGGCTGTATTGGCAAGAGTTGGTGAGGTTTATCGGGGTGTATCGATTATAGAACAGGCTCCTCTAGGAGGATATAAAGCACCGCCAAGTCCTTTGAGTTTTAAGCTTTGGCTAGTAGTACTCTGGCGAAGAGTCTTGTTGGGCTGACTCTTTGGGTTTAAGGCTAGGTATAGTGGGGTATCTAATCCCAGTTTGGGTCCTAGCTATCGTGTGTTCAAAATTTTAAAATTACTTTCGCATTAGAGCTTACAGTAGCTGGGGCTTTTTACAGCGTAGCTAAGGTTTGATTTTATTATTAAGTTTTTTAAACACGCTTTACGCCGTATGTTTATTGACTGGGGTTAATCGTATGACCGCGGTGGCTGGCACGAGATTTACCAACCCTTAGCAAGCATAACTTAGTCAAACTTTCGTTCATCGCTTAATTTTTATCACTGCTGTTTCCCGTGGGGGTGTGGTTGAGCAAGACGTCTTGAGCTACTTAGGGTGTGCCTGATATCTGCTCCTCTTCATCTAAGGTGATTAATAGGGCATCCTCACTGGTGGGCGGATACTTGCATGTGTAGTTTTGCTAGCAGCCAATAGAAAGGCTGGGACCAAACCTTTGTGTTTATGGGGTTTTGAAAACCCATCTAGGCATTTTCAGTGCCTTGCTTTAAAATTTAAGCTACATTAAC